TGCAATGGCTATTGTGTCGGCTTGACCTTTCATAAGTGGAGCCAGAATAAAGCGGCCATAAGAAAGGCGTTTGCTGTCTGTTCTCGATTCAACACATTTCCACTTTAGTGTCCGAGTAGATACTGCTACTTTCTCTCGAACCATAAGAATATTACTGATTTAGTCTATTTAGTGAATCATTTATTTCTCTTGATATCTATTTTTCTACACACGTCTTTTTTTCGGAGGTCTACAGCCATTGTGTGGCATCGGGGTTACATCCCGTACAAAAGTTAATAGTATACCGCTTCTCCGAATAGCTCGTAATGCTGCGTCTCTTCCAAGACCGGGTCCTTTTATTAATACTTCTGCGCGTAGCATGCCTTGATTCATTACTGTCCGGATAGCATTTTTTGCCGCAGTTTGAGCCGCAAAAGGTGTCCCTCTTTGGGTTCCTTTGAATCCAGAAGTACCGGCAGAGGACCAATAAACTACCCGCCCCCGTACATCTGTAACAGTGACTATGGTATTATGGAAACTGGCTTGAACATGAATTACTCCTTTTAGTATTTTACGTACAGTCTTACGTGAACGCAAACGTCCATCCTTACGCGAACTAATTCTCGGTATAGATTTTGCCATAGTTTAACATTTTTTTAATCTGAGTCCGCGATACGATATATGGATCTATCCATTTCATGATTCTTTCTTTTCTATATTTATATATTCGTTCACTTCCCAAGTCTGATTATCCCTGTCGTTGTTTATGTCTCGGGTTGGAACAAATTACTCTAATTTGTCCTCTTCTACGGATTAGCCGGCATTTATCACAAATTTTACGAACAGCAGCTCTTATTTTCATAGATAGACTCCTTACTTTCAATTTGAAATATACTTGAATATATAATCTACTTTGATAATTCTAATTTGGTATTAAAATTCTCATTTTGTTTTGATTGGAAGAATTGAAGTAAGTTTTTTTTCTAGGATGAATTTTATTGCCGCGAAAGGCATATGAAATAGTCAAGTTCAGAAACGAATCCTTCGTATCTTTGTTGTGTGGAAAAAGATTCGCCCAAATGAGGCTATTTTCCGAAATCTAACTTCTAAGAAGATCTTTCTTATTTAAAGTCTTTCAAATTTTAAAAAATGCTAAAAAAGGATTGAAAGAAACCCATAGACATAGTCTAATATTCTAATATTCTAATCTAAATCTAATATTCTAATCTAAAATAATATAAAATGTTCTAGTCTATTATTTTTATATTATTTGTAAGTTATTCTTTCAAAAAACCAGCACAAATGACTTACCATATATAACACAAAATCTCTCCACCGATTCCTTCTAGGCGGGCCTCTCTGTCTGTCATTAGACCTCGCGAAGTATAAAGTATTACAATCCCCATACCACCTAAAATTCTAGGTATTTTTTTAGATTTCGAATAGATTCGTAGACCGGGTCGACTTATCCGTTTTAAATTTAACATATTAATAAAGGATCTTTTATTAGTCGTTCTAGGTCGCAGAGTTAAAACCAAAAAATTTTTATTGTCTTCTTTATGTTTTCTCACGTTTTCAAGAAAACCTTCTCGGAGAAGGAGTTGAACAATCTTTTCGGCAATATTAGTCGATGTGATTCGAACCACTTTTTTTCGATCCATATTAGCATTTCGTATAGAAGTTATGATCTCAGCAATAGTGTCCCTACCCATGATTAACTCTAAATTATTAGTTTCAAATATTTAAATACTATCAACATGCTTTTTTTTTTATTATTATTAATTTGTCTAGGAATTGATGAAAGAAAATTATATACGATGGATTTATTTCAATTTAAAATATTTAAAAGACAAGACTCGACTAGAAACATAGAAAGATTCCTTTATTATAAGACCTCTGGAGCTAATGAAACTATTTTAGTAAAATTTAATTGTCTCAACTCCCGGGGGATTGCACCAAAAATTCTGGTCCCTTTTGGATTCCCTTCTTGATCAATAACAACTGCGGCATTATCATCATATTTTATTATGATCCCGTTGTCACGTTTGAGTTCTTTACCGGTACGCACAATTATGGCTCTGACTACTTCAGATCTTTGTAGAGGCATATTAGGGACAGCTTCTTTTATAATAGCAACAATAATGTCACCAATATGAGCATATCGACAATTACTAGATCCTATTATTCGAATACACATTAATTCTCGAGCCCCGCTATTATCCGCTACATTTAAATGGGTTTGAGGTTGAATCATATCATTTTTTTACTCTGTTATTTCACAATGTAAAGGGCGAAGAAAAAAAGAAGTATTTTGTGGCCACAACTAGACAAAGAAAACTGTACTTTTTTATTCATTCATAAATTGACTTGTACTTTATGGTCGATTCTCGATTTTGATTCTATTCGATCTCCGAAAAAATGAATTGAGTTTTGATAGGCATTTTTGATGCTGCTATAGAAATAGCTCTTCTGGCAATATTTTTTGTTACTCCACCCATTTCATAAAGTATCCGACCGGGTTTCACAACAGCTACCCAAAATTCAGGGGATCCTTTTCCCGAACCCATACGTGTTTCTGCGGGTCGTACAGTAACTGGTTTATCCGGAAAGATACGGACCCATATTTTTCCCCCACGACGTGCATTTCGTGTCATTGCCCGTCGACCTGCTTCTATTTGTCTAGCTGTGATCCAAGCGGGTTCAAGTGCTTGAAGTGCATATTTACCGAAAAAAATATGATTACCGCGAGAAGATATTCCCTTCATTCTTCCTCTATGTTGTTTACGGAATCTGGTTCTTTTGGGGTTATAGTTGATGGATTTTTAGGAATTCCAGCTCTATTACAGAACCGGACGTGAGAGTTTCTTCTCATCCAGCTCCTCGCGAAGAACGAAGAAAAGATTTCAAAATTGATTAATTATTCAATTTTGAAGAAATTTAGGTGAACATATTTAGTTATTTACTCAGTAGTTAATAGAATCTTTAGTAAGTTCGTGATCTTCTTTAGGAATCACTTTCAATTGGAATAAATCATTAAACATTTTTTTTTTTTTTTTTTACAAATCTTGACTACCTTGATTCTTCTGTTTTATTTATTGGAATAAAATAAGAAAGTTTTCGCGGGCGAATGTTGACTCTTTTCAATTTATAATTTAGATTGAAGTTGGAGCACTAGCTCGTGACGTCTTAGATTGTGAATTTATATTTGGTTCATTCCGCCATCCCAACCGGTGAATCTGTAATATTTTTTTACAAAAAAATCTTTTGCATTCACAGGTTCCGTCGTTCCCATCGCTTCTTACTTCATGCTTAGGTCCGAATTTTACAATGGAGCTCAAATAGGAATAGATGAATCAAATTAGGTTTTTAGCCATTAGTCTTAGTCTTTAGTGGCTTGAAGCTCTTTCTTTTTTTCTTCAATCTATTTTGATTTCTTAGTTGATGATATTTTCTTAATTTTCTAATTGAATTTAGAATTGATTTATGAAATTGATTAGGGTATGGAGAAATTGAGTCTTCATGCTTTATTACACTGCCTATTTCACTAGACCTTACAGATTGGAATTTTTGATCGTTTAGCGGATTTTTCTCCCTTTCTCTCTCCCTTCCAATTATCTACATCTTTTTTTTCTATTTTGCTTCGCACCTTAAATAATATTTTTTATTTCTGCAAAAAAATGGGAGTTGCTCCAAAAATATGACCGATAATCATATAATTACTGGTTCTATAGATCCAAGATAATGCGAAGTTGATGAGTTGGTTATTAGTTCTTTCTTCTCAAGTTAGTAGTTCCTACTTTGTTGGGTCTGAGTGGATCCTAACTTTAAAAAATTAACGAGTCACACACTAAGCATAGCAATGATAATTATAGAAAAGAATAAATCAACTTTTTTTATTCAACCTTATAAAATTCATTATTCTCAATAAGAACTGTTCCCGTTAAAGGTAAATAGAATGAATAAAAGGTTATTTGGCTTCATCTTCATCCACAAATACCCAAATTTTTATGCCTAACACCCCATAGATAGTTCGAACTGGATAAGAACAATAATCAAATTTAGCTCGAATAGTTTGTCGGGGAACTCTTCCTTCTCTGATCCATTCGACACGTGCAATTTCCTTTCCGTCAAGCCGCCCTGCAATTTGTACTTGAATACCTTTTGTATCTGCTTGTTCAGCTAATTCAATAGCTTTTTTCATTGCTTTTCGAAAGGAAACTCGATTCTTTAATTGTATGGCTATAAATTCGGCAAGAATAGTAGGATTTGCGTAAGGTTTTTCAATTCGTGTGATAGCAATGTTCACTTTTCGGTTTACACAATTTAATTCTTTTTGTAAAGTTATTTTTAATTCTTCTATTCCCTGCGGTTTCTTTTCTATGAAAAATTTTGGAAATCCCATCAAAATTTTGACTTGGATCAGATCCATTCGTTTTTCAATATATATACGTGCAATTCCCTCGACGCCGGAGGGTGTTATCCTCTTCTTTTTTACGTAATTCTTGATAAAAGCTCTTATTTTTTGATCTTCTTGTAGACTTTCCGAATACTTTTTGGGTTGTGAAAACCAAAGTGAATAATGGCCTTGATTTGGACCAAGTCTGAAACAAAGTGGATTTATTTTTTGTCCCATAAAATCCTCCTATATAGGGAGATCATAATAAGAATCATATAAAGAGATATCTTTTAGTACAATAGTGATCTGACAGGTAAGTCTTTTTATCGGATAACTACGTCCACGAGCTCTAGGTTTTAATTTCTTTCGAGCAGTCCCCTCATTCACTTCGGCTTGACTAATAACTAAATTAGCTTCATCGGAAGACATAGTGTATCTAGCGTTTGATGCTGCCGAATAAACCAATTTAAAAATAGGATAACCGGCACGATAGGGCATGAGTTCTAATATAATAAGTGCTTCCTCATAGGACCTCCCGCGAATTTGGTCAATGACTCTTCGTGCTTTCTCAGCTGACATAGAGATATGTTCACCTAAAGCGTATACTTCTGTGGTTTTCTTATCTAGCATCTGGTACATAAAGTTTACCTCCTACTTTAGTATTAAAGTATAAACATAACATTAATGACGAGATCTATTATCACTTTTTGCGTGTCCTCTAAAATTGAAAGTAGCTGCGAATTCTCCTAATTTGTGTCCTACCATCTGATCCACTATATAAACAGGTAGATGCTCTTTTCCATTATGGATGGCAATAGTATGTCCAATCATTGTTGGAATAATTGTAGATCCCCGCGACCAAGTTAGTATTATTTCTTTTTCTGCTTTTCGGTTAAGCTTATCAATTTTTTTTAATAAATGATTAGCGACAAATGGATTTTTTTTTAGTGAACGTGCCACAATTTACTCCTATATCCTATATATTTTATATATTTTATATATTTTATATATTAAATTTATATTGATTTAGATTCATTGAGTTGAAGAAATCAAATTGAATTGCTCTAGTACTTAATTCCTATTACTTATTAATACTTATTAAGGTTACGAAGAATTAGCTTATCGCTATATTTATTCCTCTTTCTAGTTTTTCTCCCAAGGGTAGGATAACCCCAGGGGGTTGTGGGTTTTTTTCTACCAATTGGGGCTCTACCCTCACCGCCCCCGTGAGGATGGTCTACAGGGTTCATAACTACTCCTCTTACTACCGGACGCTTACCTAGCCAACGTTTAGTTCCAGCTCTACCCAAACTTTTCTGATTCACCCCAACATTCCCCACTTGTCCGACTGTTCCTGAGCATTTTTGGGATAGAAAACGTACCTCTCCAGAAGGTAATTTTAATGTGGCTGATTTGCCCTCTTTTGCAATAAGTTTTGCCAAAGTACCTGCTGCTCGAGCCAGTTGTCCACCCTTTCCACGTTTGATTTCGAGGTTATGTAGAGTTGTGCCTAAGGGCATTTCAGTCAAAGGTAGGGCATTTCCCATTTTAATAGAAACCTCTGGACCAGAAACAATGGTATCTCCTATTATAGCTCCTCTAGGATGTAAAATATACCTTTTCTCACCATTCCCATACTGTAGACGACAAATGTGTGCATTTCGATTAGGATCGTATTCTATGGTTATAATTTTACCATAAATTGATTTTTCATTGCGTCTAAAATCAATTTTACGGTATAGGCGTTTATGACCCCCCCCCCTATGCCTTGTGGTAATGATTCCTCTGGCATTACGACCTTTACTACAACGATGCTTTCCAGAGATCAAATTCTTTCCTCGAGCGTATTTTGCTTTAACATTTACTGTTCTATTGCGTGTGCTGGGAGTATAAGTTTTATATAATTGTATTACCATGTTAATTAAGGCTTTTTATTTTTTCTTTCAGTATTTGTCTTTATTTTATTGATAAGAAAGAGGTGTGAGAAACTAAACCAGTGAAAGCATAAGAATCAGACATAGATACTGCATTTTATATCCCATTGAAAGGGGCCCTTTATTTTACTATGTTTGTTACTAGAAAACAATTCCTATTCAAAGCTATTACTTTTTAGGAGTTCGATCCAAATTTCATATATAGAAGATCGATATCAATCATAGAATCTCTCTCGATTATGATATATCATAATCGAGAGAGATTCTAATCTAGAATTCTAATATATAATAAGGACACATCCAGATCTATTGAATCTTTTGAATGAATGAGATCTGAATAGATCATAATAATATGATAATTCAGAGTTGGAAAGGTCGGATGACGTGCATCCAGTAGGAATTGAACCTACGACTTCGCCAATTATGAGTTGGGCGCTTTAACCACTTAGCCATGGATGCTTAAACAGGACCTTTGTCCCTTATGTGAATCAATTTTGAATTCATTTAAAATTCTAAAGCTATTTTATTTTTTAAAATACAATATATGCAACTAAAAAAGGAAAACGAGTAGAAAGTACTGTATAGAATATGAAAATATCATATACTATGAATTAGATAATAATGATAAAATAATAAAAATATTTTCTCAAACAGGAGGAATCAAAAAACACCCCTATGAAGAAACGACAAGGCAAGTTATGGATTATCGAATTGAAAGAGATAATGAGAGAGATTAATAGGTCTCAATATTTCTTAGATTCATGGACTCAATTAAATTCAGTGGGATCTTTCTTTCACATTTTTTTCCGCCAAGAACGGTTTTTAAAACTCTTTGACCCGCGAATTTTGAGTCTCCTACTTTCACGCAATTTCCCTGGTTCAACAAGAAATAGATATTTCAACATCAAGATCAAGGGAGTCCTATTTTTTGTAGTCGGGATCCTTATATATCGTCTTAATAATCAAAATATGGTCGCAATAAAAAGCTTCTATTTAAGGGGGCTTCTTCCTATACCCCTGAATTGCACTGGATCAAAAAAGGATCCCTTGAAACAAGCCAGTGGGTTTTCCAATATAAATAAATTGAGTGTTTTGCTCTTATCTTGTCCAACGGGAAAGGTAAAAAATCTATCTAAGAGTTTTTTACTTAATCCGAAAGCAACTAATGCTAATGAGGTTATCCCAATAACAAAAGGAGGTAGCAGTCCCGAATCAAACTGGGGTTCACAGTGGTGGCGGGATTTTATAGGACAAAAAGGGACTGCTAGTTTTAATGAAATGCTTGCCGGAATGGATATCCTATTCAAAGAGAACTCGAGCCAATATATTGAGTTTCCTTTCGTATATTATCTAGATGATCTAACTCAAAAGGAATCTGATTGGAATCGTTTTTTTATGGGGAAGGTTGAAAATAGAACCAACTTTAATTCGGAACCGGTAGTCAAAAGATTCGGAAAGAGCTCAATTTCTTATCTTATGTCTGCTTTTTATGAAAAAAGAACACAAGAACGGCTCGAGTCAACTATTCAATCAAGTAGGATTGAGCATGTTTCTGATCTATTCTGGATAAAAAGGGGAACTTTCTCGTTGCAAACTTGTGCTCAATTTCATATGTGGCAATTCTACCAAGATCTGTTTTTTAGTTGGGACAATTTTAGGCCCGAATCCTATTTTTTTTGGAGCAATGTGTGGTTAAACAAAGAGCGTTTTTTTAGCAAGGGGCGCAATATATGGTCAAATCTTCAATATGATTTCATAAGATCAAGATATAGTTTCGTTGACGTAATGAATTCGAGCGAACTTCAAAGATTCGCTGATAAACCCAGAGAACTTGTTGATTTCATTAGAAATGAGGATTCGGAATATTGTGCATTGATGAATCAAAGCGAGATTAAACAACGAAAAGAACGATCAAGTTATTCGGATCCTTCTTTCGTGAAAACCGAACGAAAAGAGATAAAATCAGAACGATTCCCGAAAAAAAGGCTTTCTGGATATTCCAGACTTTTCCAGTTTTTCACGGAACGCGAGAAACAGAGGATTTTTCATTGGTTTCCGGAAGAAATTCAAAATGATCAGGGGAATGCTACAAGATTCGTTTATTCTTTTTGCTCTGATAGATGGTCAGAACTTTATATGGCGTCGACTCCTACTGAGAGGTCCACTAGAGATCTTAAATTTTCTAAGAAACCTCTTTTTTTTGATCGGCGAGCTGAAAATAAAGAAATACTGAATCTATTAAAAATCATTTTGTATTTAAAACAGACTGTTTTAATTCATTCGATGTCATCAGATCCGGAAATAGAAAGTTTCAATTTCAAAAAAAATCCATTGTTTTATTTAGTTCTCCGATTCCATTTTGAATTAGAAGAGCTATTGCAAGAAAGGGCAGATCTATTTACTCTCTCACTAACCGAGCCGGATCCGGTGTATCAGAAGGGATTTTTTTTTTATTTGAATATTCATTTGGATGGGTCTGGATTTGAAAAAACAAAATTGTTGAATGAGGTCTTCAACGGCAGGACTGAATGGACAAATCAATCTTTATGGGTTATGTCTCCTATTCTTTTTCGGTATCAGGAGCGTTATCTGGAGAATGACTATTTGTCTTTTTTTCAGCGAGTCAGACAAAACTGGGTCTGGATCTACTGCGAGAATGTTTTAATAGATATAAAAAAAAAAATGGTGGTTTTCACTATTAATATGAAAAACAGAATGGAAGCCATTAATTACTATCAATGGATTCCAAATCGGATTCAAATCCAAGAGAGTCTCTATGTTGACCTAAAAAGAAATCTATTGAATAGCTTTACTCAAAAATTTCCATATAGAATTCACAGAATGAAAGGGGATGAAAAAGGAACGACTCTTCTAAATTCTAGAACTCGAATGAATTATATAAGGAAACAGAATTATGCATCGAGATATAAAAGGTCGAATGGGAGAACTAGTTTCCAGGAACATTTGGAACAGTTGCTTTCTGAGCAGAAAAGCTTTTTTCAAGTTGATTTTCTAAAGTTGAAAGGCGATTTTGAAGTCCAAAAGGGACGTTTTCAAATCCTGTTTGGGCAATTACGTATTTCTATTACTAAAAAATGGATTGATTGGTTGGAGGTTCGTAAGAACGTCGAAAAAAAAGTACAAAAAAATGTGTATAAATTAATTCCTTTTCTTTTAGCTAAGTTATCCAAGTCACTGCGTTCCTTCTTTTTGCCCCAGTCACTTCGTTTTTTTTTTACTAAGGTACTTCGTTTTGTGACTAAATGGCTTTTCTTTTTGTCTAATTCACTTCTGTTTTCCTGTGTCAGTTTTGGGAATACCCCGATTCAGAGGGACAAAATATACATCTCTGAATTGAAAGGGCCAAATGGTCAACTTGATAATCAATTGTTAGAATCGAGAGGGTTTAAAATTGTTTTTTTAAAAAAATTGAACCCCTTTGTTTTAGAAGAGTCTGGTACTTCGAACTTCGTGATCAATGGTGCAACAAGATCTCCCTTTGGTTTGAATCAGATACCAAAGCGGATGATTGATTCATTACATACTGGAAAAAAATCGTTTTATCAAAACGATTTTGATTTTTTCAAAATCTTCCACGATAAAGAAAACTGTTTGAACTCCTGTAACCCATTTCAAAGAAGTTCATTGATATCCTCTTTTTATAAAACAAATAGACTTAGATTCTTGAATCATCCGCACCACTTCGGGTTGTATTTTAATACAAGATTTCCTTTTTCTGTGGAAAGGGTTTTTAATACTAATTCTTATTTTCTCTATGGCCAATTTCTTAATATCTGGTTCTTTCGTAATCAAATGGGTTCTTTGCGCGGGGGGAAAAAAGAACATTTGGTTCGGGGTAGAGGTACTATTTCACCAATTGAGTCACAAGTACATAACACTCAGTCTTTTTGCCAAAATGAGGGCCAAGAGTTTAACCAAGTCGATCCAGTCATTCGTAGAGCTGTTTATTCAATCATAGATACTTCTGCAACACCTCTAACAGAGGCACAAATAGTAACTTTGGAAGGAACTTATTGTAAACCTTTTTCAGATATAAATAGGAATTTATATGATTCAGAAGAAAACAATTTTTATGAGTATCCCAATTTCATTTCAAAAATGGGTTTGATTCATACTCCTTGTTCTGAGAATTTTTTATCATCCGAAAAAAACAAAAAACAAGGACGGATCTATAAAACTTTTGAAAGAGAGAGTTTTTTTTCAATTTTATCAGACAAATGGAATAGATTACAAATATATATGCCAAGCTTCTTTACTTTAACCGGATACAAATATATCAATTTAATATTTTCCGACCTGGTGTCAATTCTAAGTAGCAGGGTATCCATATTTCAGGATCTTTTTGATTTATCATGGCGAATTCTTCAGATCAACTTCTGGAAGCTGCCCTTTTTTAGCAGAAAAGAGATCTCAAATAAGTGGATACATTACGTTCTTCTGTCCAAAGAAATGATTCATCGAAAAAGTAAGCTCTTCACGTTCTATTTAAACTTGTTCTTTGTTATTGTTGCTGTCTATCGCGTTACTATGCAGCTTTTATTTGTTTCCCGAGCATTGAGTAAGTTAAATACAGAGTTCAAAAGGTTAAACTCTTTTATGAGTTCCTCATCTATGATTGAGTTTCGAAAACTTTTAGATAAGTATCCTATGTCTGAAACAAAGGATTTTTGGTTAACGAATAGAATAGTAGTTGTTCGGGAACAATTAGTCTATTTTTTACAAAAAATGCAAGGTTTTGTTTTTGGTGTGAACAAGAGAACTCTGCGATATTTCAAGAAGAAAAATGTGAATCTTAATGTTATTGATATGATCACTCCAATGGCTGTTTCTATCCATCATACGAGACATTTAACTCATATAAGTTCTAAAAGTAAAGCGATCTATTCATTGATAAGAAAAATAGAAAATGTCAACGGGGATTGGATTGATGATCAAATAGAATCCTGGATCGCGAACAGGGATTCTATTCATGAGGAAGAAAGAAAATTTTTGGTTCAGCTATGTGCTTTAACGACAGAAGAAAAATTTTTATTGAGTCTGACTTATAGTGATCATTTAGCAAAGAATAACTTTAGTTATAAAATAAGTGAACAACCGGGAGCAATTTACGTACGAAATTTAGTTGACATTCATCAAAAGCATCTAATGAATTATGAGTTCAATACCTCCAAGTTAGCAGAAAGACGGATATTCCTTGCTCATTCGCAGACAATCACTTATTCAAAAACTTCGTATGGGGCTAATAGTTTTCATTTCCCAGCGCATGGAAAACCCTTTTCGCTCCGCTTAGACTTATCCCCCTCTAGGGGTATTTTATTGATCGGTTCTATAGGAACTGGACGATCCTATTTGGTCAAATACCTAGCGACAAACTCCTAATGTTTGGGATCCATATTATGCAAGGAGACATTGCATAATATGGATCCGCCCCTTTTATTACGGTATTTCTGAATAAGTTCCTGGACAAGAATCCTAAATTGATTTCTGATATCTATTTTGAGAATAGTACCAATATTGATGCTAGTGACGATATCGATATGGAGAAGAGTGACAATATTAGTGATAATCTTGATGACGATATCGATCGTGACCTTGCTACAGAGCTGGATCTGCTCACTTGGATGAATGCGCTCGCTATGGATAGGGAGATGAAGGCTGAAATAGACCGATTGTCTATCACCCTTCAATTTGAATTAGCACGAGCAATGTCTCCTTGCATAATATGGATCCCAAACATTCATGATCTGGATGGAAATGAGTCCAATTACTTATCTCTCGGTGTATTAGTGAACCATCTCTCCAGGGATTGTGAAAAATGTTCTCCTAGAAATATTCTAGTGATTGCTTCGACTCATATTCCCCAAAAAGTGGATCCCGCTCTAATAGCTCCGAAAAAACTAAATACATGCATGAAGTTACGAAGGCTTCTCAGTCCACAACAACGCAAGTCCTTTTTCACTCTTTCATCTACTAGGGGATTTCACTTGGAAAGGAAAATGTTCCATACTAACGGATTCGGGTCGAGAACCATGGGGCCCAATGCAAATGCACGAGATATTGTAGCACTGACCAATGAGGTCCTATCCATTAGTATTACACAGAAGAAATCAATTCTAGATACTAATACAATTCGATTCGCTCTTCATCGACAAACTTGGGATTTGCAATCC